CAGTTGGGAGGTAATTTCCCACTATAGATGCTTCTGTGGATTCAATCGATTGAGTAGAGGGTAAGATCCGGTTGTTGGAGTCCGCAGGTGGATCCCTACTGAACTCACCGGTTCCGGGGCAAGAATCAGAATCCATTGTTTCGGACTTAGATCGCTAGCCAGAAGAAGGTGGAGTGGAGCCACCAGGTGTTAGCTCCTTGGCTCGTTGATGGCTTTCTTCCTTCCGCCTTTAGAGAAGGAGTATAAGGTGGAGTTGAGGACGGAGAGTCAGTCGGAGGGTACAGGAGAGGAAGAAAGGAGTTCAATAGATGCCGCTAGAGGTGGACTTGAAGAGAGAGAAGGAGAAGCTTAGCTGCTTGGAGCAGGATCACTTGATTGGGAACAATAGAGAGATGCAGAGATAAAGGCTTATATTGCTCGCAACTGGTCTTGATCGGGGGCCGGGTCAGGAGAGAGATTTGATGCTTCGGCTGCTTCCATTGATGGAGGCCTGGCCGGATAAAAGGCAAGCGAATACTAATCCCCTTGGGGGGCTGGGCAGCCACCATATACACCTCCTCACACTCTTATCGATCCGGCCGACAGATGCCTGTTCCGCTAAAGCACCCTACCTTTCTAACTCGTCGTCTTAATAACTCCACCTTTTCCTTGGGCATTTGTACACCAGTGGTTTAGTCTAAAAATCCTCTTCTTCCAAGGATTTCATAATTGGCTCTGCCCCTTTATAAAAGGGCAAGATGTCCGATTGCGATACACAATACAAGTCATTAGCGATAGTCGACTACGTAGGCGCTTAGAGAGGGGAAGAGGTCCCAGAATCAGAGGTAGTAGCAGCAGCAGTAACACTGTACATCAACAGGTTCTATCCCGATCTGCTTTCGGTTAAGTAATCTTTCACTATTCATTAGATTTCGTTTGTCAACCGCTCATGCTTTTACGCTTTGTATCGGAACTCCGAATTGGATTTCTTTCGACTTTGTTCTCTGTTCGTGTCGGGTACTCGCTCTGCTAATTGGTATGATAACCAGTAAAGGGAGGGAACATAGTCATCTTTTCCAGAACACCCTAAACCGTAACAGCAATACCAACGGATATGACCAAAAAGGCCTTGTCACGAGCTGGATTCGAACCAACACTTCAGGTTAAAGGACATGAGCGAAAAATGAAACCTGCGAACTTTTATTCGATTCGTTACTTTTGGTTTCCCAGTTCGCCTTTCAGCTACGTCTGGAGGCGCTTCGGTCCTTCTATCCACGCCATTCCCACCCATCCTAATTACTTCACGTTTGCTCTGCCGCCTTGGCTAGAGCGACTTCCCCGAGTCTCACTGCTAATATGATAGCCCCGATCATGGTAGCCAAGGCAAGGGCTCTGCTGCTCGGCGGCACAGGCAGAGGCTGTTTTCCTTGTGCCTTGAGGGCTTCGTTTTCTAATTGTGTGAGCTCTCCACCAACCAATACTAGCAGAGCAGGGACTAATTCCTCGCTTGCAACTACTTGCTTACTTGTAGGATTGTTTCTCCCTCCACTACGCTTGCTTAGATTGGACTCGTTTCTATCTATTTTGAATCCTCAGTTTGTTTTGTTTGTATTGGTTAATCGCCCCGTGTATCCTTATAGAGTCAGTTTAGTGCTTATTACTGGTTGGGGTGGAACCTTGCTTAATAAGATAAGACTGTTCCTATGCTTTTAGTAGACTAAGACTGATCCTAATGAAAATATTAGCACTGCAAGGGTAGGTCATAGTCAACTATTGTAATACTAAGAAGACTTATACTTTCTAATATACTGTATGTAATAGTATATAAAGATGAAACTTTACATAAAGATGAAATTGCAACTAAGAAAGTAAGTGATTGACTATGAACTGTTGCTGTAAGGCATCGCTGAGAGGACCTTTGTTTGTGCTACCAAGGTGGCACAGGCTAAAGGTAGGATTTAGGCAGGCATTCTCCTAATGCGAATCCATCGAAGCTGACTGGGCAGGAGACCTAGATGAGGGTAAGTCTACCACGGGATATTGGTTTACACATGGGGGAGGAGCGAAGCTGGCACGCGGAGTCTAGCTACTACTACACGAGTCCCACACACCACTCCCTTTCTAACTAGATAGTCTAGGCTTTGAATTCAAGCTTCATCAGCTACAAGACAATCAAAATCAACAGCTGCTACGAGATTGAATCAGCTTCAGGCTTTCCAGCAAAATCAGCGTCTGCCTTATCATGTGGAAAAGCCTCATATCCGCTGTTATACTTGGCCTAGAGGCGCTATTTACGCCCATACCATGTGAGGCAACTTCAGGACCATCTCCCTATCGGTCGAGTAGGTAAACTCCCTCGACTTTGAAAGAGTCTTAGTAAGCATTTCTTTAGGGTTTAACAAATCACTCTACGAAACCCAACTCATAGTAATAGGCAGGACAGGAGATGACTACGTTAATGCGAGTTAGGCTCCTCGATTGCATTCTCAATTGAGAAAAAGCATGCCTACCATTATAGATA